ACCTTTTTCTTAGCAACTGGCTTTCATGGTTTTCATGTGATTATAGGTACTCTTTTCTTGATCATATGTGGTATTCGCCAATATCTTGGTCATCTGACTAAAGAGCATCACGTTGGCTTTGAAGCAGCTGCATGGTACTGGCATTTTGTAGACGTGGTTCGGTTATTCCCATTTGTCTCTATCTATTGGTGGGGAGGTATATGAAGGAACGAAACGGTGGATTAAAAAATGAAAGCTCGAAGACAAAGAGAATCGGGCTTTTCCAAAGAATTACTGCTGCTTTCCCACTCCCTTGGATTATCATATACAAAAAAGTATCTTCCACTTTCCTACCAAATCTCTTTTTATTCTGGCACATAAATGAAGGGATCGAAGAGATTATGGCAGATCATGTTCACCAAGAAATGACCCTCAATTTGATCTTGGTCTATTTGAGATTGTTCTTTTTAATCGTAATTAAAGATGTTTTCTTGTCTCTCGTTTCTTTTATGAATAAATTGAAGAACCTAATGGATTGGATTTAAACTCCGGGTGACTGCCCCGGCGGGGTTTCTCTGACACAGAGGGCCCTGAGAAGCGCAGCACTCCAGTAACGGATCCTTTAGTAGGTGAAGGGGCATAGCGGACCCGGTCTCCCTTGGAAATTGTTTAGCTTCTTATGTCTGCCTTGATGAGTGGGAGAGGTAGCCGAATTCGGTTGTTCTCATTCCTTCCCCTCCATCGCATCCTCCAGTAACTCCGCCCCTCTTTCCATCCATTAAAGAAAAGCTGTTGTCTAGTAATGAAAAGCGGATATGCGACATGAAAGATATTATTCTATCTATCTAGACAACAGCTGATATGCGATTTCTCAACCTTCCCTTCCTAACAGCTGATCTGCGACCTTCATTCACTAGATGTAAAGCAACCTTCCTAATGGGAGAACCCTCATACCCACTTTCTCCCTCTCTATGGATCGAGCATATGAGGTGCCACTCTACCGCACCAATGCGCTCACTCCCGTAACTCTTTCGGTGGGCCTCTTCGGGCGAGATCAACAAGACGTAGGAAATATAGTTCGCAGCTTTCGATTTGTATCATCGTCGAGGTACCAAGTCTCGAGCTACATCAAAGTGGATTTATACTCAGTCAGATTGAGAATCTGAAAGATAAATTCCTGAAACTTTACTTTCCTTGGATCTCCACTATCCCATTAGAAAAGGGATGAAGGTGGATTCCTACCTGGAAGTCTCTTCCAAACAGTGATAAGTCAGTATTAGGAGTGAAGGCAGAGTCTAACGTATTAAATACGAGATCGCTTCTTTTGCTCATAATATTCACCTTATTCACTCGATGGAAGGGATTTTAAGTCCTGGTATAATGTTTGTCAAGAGGACCTTATGGCCTCTTTATATAGCATATAATACCAAGGCTGCAAATGAAGATCTCGATTATTATGAAAAGTGGGTCGGACCGATCTTTGCATCGGTCGCCACAGAAAGAAAGGAAAGGGATGAGATAGGACGAGCTAAGTCTGCAGCAGAGTAGAATGAAACCTTGAAGGCCATGAATAACCACCATGCCGTTGTTGAAGAGATCAGGTTGCGTGATCTCCACCCTTCCGATAAAGACCTTAGCACTAGCAGTTGTGCTGGTCTTTCTATTGACCGAATCAGAGGTGACGGTGATGAACCAAGAAGAATATAGGGGAAGATTAGCAAATGCGAGATAACTATATCGAGTTGGGTCTCCCCATGTAGTCTATGGGCATTCGCTGTGCCGACTCAGATGCGGAACCTAGGATATTGATCATAGTTTCGGATTCTACGACCCGCACAGAACTTACCGAAGATGTTGCAAAAACACAAGTGACGTCAGGGGGTTGAAAAAACTTTCCGTCGAAGGGCGCAATCATGTCTGGCCTCTCAACATCCCTGTCCGATGCAATGAAAGGTCCCTTTGGTCTTAATTGACAACGGATCAGGCCTAAACGTTTGCCCCTTGCGAACGTAATAGCTGAATTGACTAGTCTAGTCATCTCTTCTCCCTCTTCGCCAAGAAGGAGAACTAAGAACATAGATACAATATATAAAAGATTGCCTACTATCGAGCTCACAAAGGAGCCGGAGTAGTCCTCAACATCTCGTAGTAAATAAACTCCATAACGGAAGATCATTCTTTTTTATACTTCATTTCTTTTTTGTTTTGGTTTCGCTGCACTTCCACGGAAACTACTTGCTATGTCCCACTTCACACTCCCGGGCATTCATCCAAGATGGAATGAGGAAGGCAAGCCGCTTATCTCTTCATCTCCTTTTGATTGAAAGCAGTCCTCACAGGCGGCAGGGCATCCAACTCAATTTCATTGCCTCTGTCGATCAGTTGACCTCCTCTTTTTTGCTTACCTTGAATTTCAAGCTGTAAGTCTTTTATACTTGCTCATAAGAACCCTAGTCCCGTTTAGGCACCTCTTTCTGGGGCAACTGATCCATTCTATGAACCCGATTCTTATCCTGAATGATTTATTTTATCTCCGAGTTAGTTATATAGAAAGAGGGCTTCCTCACTCGCTCCTCTCCCCTTTTCTTTTGAGAACCTGAATCAGTGAAATAGACCCTATTTGCCAAGCGCTTCCTTCGGTCGCCTTTAGTTTCCTACTATGATTGGGTGGGTTCGGAAAATGGGCTTGCAACGGATTCAACCGATCGATTCCCCGCGGCATATAAAGATTGGCGAAGCATAAGGTTAGTAACGTTCAATCGGTGCTGATAACTTCCTTTTCTCCCTCGGGGGTAGGCTTTGTAGGGGTTGGGCGAGATGCAACACTTTTTCCTAAAGGAATTGGAGCAGCAGTAGTTTACTCGTATAAAAGAAGAAGACCGGCTTACCATTCTATTAAATAAAAGGGTTGAGAGTGGATTCCTTTCTTCAATGCATTCCACCGGGGCGACTAGGGTACCTTTTTTGTAAGATACGCTCATTCAAGCTCAAGCCAACTTTCAGTCGGAAGGCAAGGGTCCAGTCTATCAATCCATTCAAGTTATTGGGGCATTTCTGCATTGGTTGAGTGCTTAGTCGGGGAATCGGTTTCATCTGCTACGCTTTATGCGCCTGGTTTTCCGGCCAATCCTGTTGGATGAGCGGCAGTGTTGAAAGGTGCAGATCTTAGTCTTCTGGACCTGAGCATGTTTTTCATAGTTGATCCTCTGCTTGGGGAGAAAGAGATGTTAGGTGGGCAGCTATTGTTGGCCCAGTCAAGAGTTGCATGTGGTCGGTCGTCAGATGCCACCGCTTCATCATTCAGACAGATGCGCGATATGTGAGATAGAATGCCCGCCTTTATACAATCCATTTTTGCTTGCCTCTCACCAAAGTTCGTACTAAATGGGTAAAGCTCCGGCTAAGAAAAGAGAGGCGGAGCTATGGAGGGTGGCATCCATCGTACTATTTCATCCGAGGTGGCAGGGAAAGAAAGGGATTCGACGATTGATTAATTGTTCGATCTCACTCGAGATGCGCCGCCTCTAGCCAGTAAAGATATTCTTTGTTGTTGAGTGGGTCAACCATCCTTTACTTGCGAAGACATTTGCTTCCTGCCGTTAGGACGTCTATCCCCCCGACCCGGATCCTTTAAGTGATAGGAGTGAGGGTCTTGGTCTTCGAAACTATGAATCACACTCTTCGCACGGAGGGTAGGCTTCTCATGGTATGCCGAGCCTTTCAAAAACACACAACCTAAGATGCTTCCCAGGGCGATACTAACCACTAAGAACTGAAAATTCCACTAAAGATGTGTTTATGATGTGGCGGAGTATCATGTGATAGGGGGTGGGGTGATGGGAGATTACGTATTAGCGCTGCTGCCTACTTAACAAAAATGCTGAATCGAGATGATGGCCAATGCACCCGAAAAATGGACGCGGAGGTTACGAAGTAACTTAGACGGGAGATCACGTTTGAAGAATGAAAATCTGAATAAAGCCCCAGGTCCCGACGACTTCCCGGCTGCCTTCTGTCAAAGGATGTGGCCTCACACATTAATAAAGCTATTGATCTTAAAGGTCAGATCCTCAAATCGAGAAATTCTACGTTTATCACACTTATTCCGAAGCGGGAAGTTTAGCGATTCCTTCGATCTTTATCGGCCTCGCTATGCAATGTTGTGTACAAGAAAAATGAAGAAATTCTTGCGAATAGGCTATGCAACCGAAAGTCATAAGTTTTATTGAACCAGATGGCGTTCGTTAAAAGAAGAGGGATAGTTTACAATCCCAACCATGATGTACGTAAACTTAGAAAAGCTGGATAAAGCCGGTGGTTAGGCAGACGTCCCATTGTTCGGGGTGTTGCAATGAATTCAGTGGATCATCCTCATGGAGGAGGTGAGGGGCGCACAAAAGGAGGTAGACTTTCGGCGTCACCTTGAGGGAAGCCCACCAAAGCTGAATTTAAGGCAGGGGTGGGGAAACGTAGAAATGAGTTCATGCCACGACGATCTATATGGAAGGGCAGTTTTGTTGATGCATTCCTGTTGAGAATGAAGAAGAAGAGAGATCTTCTTTTGAACAGGAAAATTTTGTCACGTAGATCTTCTATTTTGCCGGAATTCGGTTAATTGCTCCGTACGAATTTACAATGGAAAAACCGTTGTAAGATCACTGAAGGATCAACAATTTGGAGAGTTTGCTTTTGCTATTTCTATTTACCTGACTATCCCTAATTTGACCGAGAAACCTGCTTTTGAGCTAGAAGCAGCTGACTTATTGACTGTCAGGGAACTAGCAATGGATGTAAAGTATTACCTTAATACTTCAATTGGAGGGGATGGATTGAAACTAAGGCATTCATGGTGAATGGAAGATGATATGGTTATGAATGTAGGGGCAGACGACGGTGGTTGTTTCCCACGGGATAATGACAAAGTGGGATGTCTTATCCCGGTGCTCTTTCCAAAAGTTTGTATGGATTTGGAGGAGGATTGAGTGAAACGTACGGGTGCCACGTTAAGTTGAGTTGGCAGAGATTAGCTCTGGTGAAAAAGAATCAAAAGAATTGTTTGTTATAGTTGAGCCGAGAAAGTCATTGCTAGGATTGAAAGACTTGAATTAGCAGTCGGGCTTAGAAGCATAGTCCTTAGGCCGATAAATAGTAATAGTCTTTAAGTGCAGTTGAAGTAAGGGCAGAATCGAGGTCAGATCAAGACTGGCATGAAGTGATGGGATTGAACTTTCACTCTCAGGTGAGGCATTTCCTTTCCCACTCCTGGTGCTGCTGGTATTAGTCGATACAGCTGGAAAGACTCCTCCTCCTCGCTTTACTTCAAAGTAACGAAGTCATTGATTCCAAATGAAAAAAAGAGCCAGTCTCTCTTTCTGGAAGCTATCTTGTTAAAGAGTAGTAGGAAGGATAGTTCGAAAGCCACAGAAAAGGCCTAGGCGTATGCGCCTTCTTCCCTCAAGCCTGAAATCAGCGGATTCCATACAAGAGCACATTAAAGAGAAAGCACTCGCAGATGAAGATCTGTGGGCATTCGGACTCCTTCTGTAAGAACCGATTCTAGCAAGCCCTTTGTCCACCTGCTTTAAAGCTCTTCAAATCCTGACTTCGATGACAGCGAATTCTCTTTTTTAAGGAATTACTCGACTTCGTCAGACTTTTTATGCAAAGACATCCGAGGCCTACTACTTAGAAGTCAAATTTGAATCCTTTGCTCGGGGGAATTGGGTGAATGAGAATTCCCTTCCTAGGGCACAAAGGGGCGACCTAAAGTAAAATGTCTTCTCTTTAAGCGGGGAGATTTGAAATTCCATTCTACCAAGGAATAACATCTTCACTGATTGCGCCTTCTTATCGATAGTTCTTACTGGCTTACCTTTACTTTACTTCTTTTGACTTGCCTGGTGATGTGGACAAATAGGAACCCTTTAAATCCAGTGCTATTGACTCAGCTGCTCTCGAAGAAGGAATAAGCGCTCCTTGAACGGAGAGGAAGCAGGCTAACTAAACCTCTCTGTAGGCATTAAAAGAAGAGGAGTAGCTGGATCAGAGCGGGAAGGAAAGGAAATCAGATATGGTGTAGATGGCACTAGGCTGAAGACATGGCTTAACACATGAGCGACGGGCGAAGAGCAGGGATAATTTTAGTAGAAAGGACAACTGCTCTCAAATCAGCAATGCCACATCTGACTCAAAAGGGATCGATAAGCCTTTGCACATGAGAATAGGATTAGACTGAACGGAAATAACCCCGTAAGGGCATTCTCTCCATTATTGAGCTAGGTAGGAAAAACCTCAGTTTAGATAGCACCCACGCAAGGCGCCTCTCTAAAACCCTAGATGCATCGAATGCGACGCTCCTAGGAGGTGTTCGAGAGGAACTGATCCCACATTAGTAAGGGAAGGCAGCTCTTTCAATTGGTGTTCCCTATTCCAGACCGGCTTTGGCATCGACTTAAGCTTCAACTTAGGCACCTTCTTTAGCTTGAACTTCGACTTAGGTTTCGACTTCAGCCTCGGCATCGTTCTCTCTTTCTTATTCTTCATCCGAATCCTATTTCTTCCTCCTTTTTTCTCCCTCTCTGGATGGTTTACTTCTCTGCCCTTCCCCTCTCTCTGGAGTTCGCCGCTTTCTTCTTTTTTTACCTTTATCGGGGTTGGCTTCATTCTTCTCCGCTCCCATTTTGGTTGTCTTTAGTCTTCTTCCCTTTGGGCTGAGTGGTTCTCTTTTACATTCTCCCTTTCGTCCTTGGGTATTGGGTCTTGGCTTCTCTTCGTTGTGCATCCTCTTTCTTCTCTACTTTACTAAGCTTTCAGTGCAGGAAGTCCTACTAATTGGCAGAGCTAAGAGATATTTATTAAAGAAAAGACAAAGGCGCAATCAACACATTCATGCACACGAGACCTGCTATGCGCGAAAGCACTACCTGCTTACTTTCTCTCGGGACTTGCTTGCTCTCATCTTGCGAAGATAGTTAGCACTACCTTATTCGCTTACCAGAGAGCTAACCTCTAAGAGATATTCACCAAGAAAGCCACCCTGAAGAAGCTAGATGGAGATCCGTTAATCATAACTGCAAATGACACTATGGAGATACATTATCTAATCCATCTTACCTATAAATTTCAAGAAACTTCAAGGATTCAAGGGTGGGTATTGAGGACAGCATCCCAAGGAACGGAGTCGTACGCCTTGCGAATATCTAACTTGGCGCAAAACTTAGGAGTTCCTTTGTCTCTATGAAAGTTACGGACCAGCCCGTGAGCCAGAAGAATGTTTTCAATGATGTTCCTGCCTTTAATGAAAGTCGACTGATGGGGACCCACCAACTCATCAAGCATTTCCCTAAGCCGATTCGCCAAAATTCTTGAGATTTTCTTTACAAGCACGTTGCACAATGAGATAGGTCTGAACTCCTCAAAGACCTCCGGGTTATCAACCTTAGGTTAGGGATCAGCTCAAGGAAAGTGGAGTTGACCCATTTTAAGATCTCTCTCATTAAGCAATGAAGCCTTACAGATGAAGATGAAATAGAGAAGGAAGAAGAGAGACCCACCCTTTCTTTCTATACAGTTACGTGGACCACAAAGATTTCAGAATGGTAGGGAACCCTTCCAGCCTTAGGGCTTAACAACGCTTTACTCACTACAGCCAGACAACCCAAGCAAAGATACGACTTCTTTCTGTTGGGCAACCAAAGCAAAGGCGAACTCCATGGACGGAACTTTGCGTTCTATCAGCAGAAAAAAGCCCTTGGAAGGCCCTTTCTTTCCCTCAGATGTGAGACCCATCTGGCTTGCTTGACGTCCGTTTTCTACTAAGGAATAGGGACACTTAGCATGCTTTGACTACAGCAGATAAAGGGGAAGGCCCTCCACAGAGAATATGTTGAGCCACTTCAGGACTACGACTGTTAAAGCGCTCTCACATTAAGAGAACGAATGAGCCCAACCGAACGAAAAGAAAAGGGAAAGACCCCTCCGCTACCAGTTGGCCAAGAAATAGAAGAAGGCAGACACCCGGGTAAAAGACTTAGAGTGGACCTATTTAGATTTAGGAAATGAAAAACCCCTATCTAGTAACCTCTTGACCTAGGAAGCACGAAAGATGAGACCTCCGACCAGGCAGGCTTTGCAAATACCACTGCCATTCAAGATCCAAGGAAAGAGAAAGCTGGGCCAGGTGCTATTAGCCCAACGGGTGAATCAATAGGGTTGGGCTAGGGAACTACGAGAACTTACTCCGATTATTTTCCCTTGGAAGATTGCCGCTATAGAGAACTGAGATGCTTCAAAGCCCTATATTAGAGTTACGACCGTCCACCAATAGAATAGAGACAGCGAAAGGGGTGCTGTGGAAGATTCTGTGATTGATCCAGGGGTCCGTTAGGAGTGTACGTGTGAACGCTTTCCTTTCCCTCTGCGCCAGAGGCTCCGAATGGAGGGTTTTTCGTCGTACATCGAATAAAGCGTTCGGGCTCAAAAGGAGTTTGAGGGAAGCTCAAGTTCGTCGCCAGGTATTGATTAAGGAGAGGAAAGAGAGGAGCCAGGTTTTGATTTCATGTCGGTTCAAGCTCCCGTGTTTGTTGGTGTTCAGTCCGAGTACGAGTAAAGGGAGTTTTAGGAAAGCTTTTTACGTTAGCAAGAAGAGTTTGAGGAAAGCGAGGGGAGCGGGGTAGCTCAATCCCTCCGTAGCCAGGAAAAGATCAAGTTCATTGCATGAATTAATTTCATAAATGCCCAAGATGAAGTTATTGTTCCGTGAGTGCGCAAGGTGGTGTTAACTGAAAGCCCACGAGGGAAAGCTCAAGAGAAAGAACTTAGTTTGAGGGTACGAAGTAGTCGACTGAAAGGAGAGGGTCTGCAAGAGTCGAGCGTTAGAAAAGAAAGAGGAAAACGTGAGTCACATGCATTCAAACAGAAAGCTAAGATACAGGTCAGCTCAAAGGGGCGTCCACGCGACGATGTTCTATTACTCTATTTCTCGCTTGAGGTCGGAGCGGCAAACAGCGTTGCATGATCACACTCTTTTTTTATTCAAGCAATCACCATTATTTAGTTAGTGTTCTCGCCCGAGGGGAATGATGTAGTTTAGGAAAGGAAAGCGTCCTTAGCCTAAGCCTAAGATGGACTAAATGTACGCGAAAGGCTCAAGGGCTCAACGGACTGAAAGAGTTACCTTAGGGATATCCAAGCGTTCAAGCCGAGCGAACGGTTATCGTTATATAAGAAACCATTCGCCTTCTAAGCATCCCAATCATAATGAATGTCTCAATTTGCTTAACACATGCAATTCGGTGTTCTCGTACGAGGTTACACAATTCCTCGGCCTGCAGCCGAGCTCCCTCAGGTCGAAGAACTGAACAGGATCGGTTATGTAATTTCTCTAGCAAAAGCGATCGGATACTTTGTAAGTCGACTGAAAGGAGAGAAAGAACCCATAATGACCTCATGCCCTGGCGAAATCTGCCAAAAAAGAGCCATGAAAGGAAGCGAAATCAGCCATTCCCCTGTAAACTAAGCTCAATCAGCTACCTTAGAACGAGGAAAGAGAAAGCTCAATCAGTTCAGGAAAGCGTAAGATGAACGCAATCTGAGTTTGAGTAATTCGCGTAGGTGGGTGATCACAGTCGTCAATCGAAAAGCAAAGATAAAGTGAGTGTGAAGTACGAGCAGCTTAAGGAAACGAAGTCAAGCTGGGAGTGAACACGACCAGGAAACGAAGTTAAGCTGGTTCGATAGAGCCAGGAAACGAAGCTAAATCAATCCGCCTTCCTGCCGCCCGAGCAAGTCCATCAATGGGCGCCCCTATAAACCCATTTTGACAGGCTACTACGGAGCTGGTTGAAAGAGCGCTTCTAGATCCGGTCAAGATGAATCGAATCTTGTTCAGGAAAGGCTCAAGAGGGATCGATCCATCGTACGAGTAAAGCGGAGATTGAATCACAGGAAGCGAAAGCAAAAGCTCGACATTAGTCACTATAGAGGAAAGCGGGAAAAGCTCTACATCAAGGATCTTACAGCT